TAGAAATAAGGAATTCCAGGCATCTCGCAAACAAAAAACAGTTTAAACAAAAAAAGGATTTCCAAAATGGATCATAGATAATTCTAGCAATCGCCAATAAATCGCGGCTTTTTACCAACTTGATGGTAAGCCGGGACCTAGAAATTCATTTCGTACAATTGAACCTTTTCAAACTGTTTCTTTTTGAGAACCAAAAAAACTTGTGCCAAAATAACAGATGCGAAGAAGAACAAAAGGCCTTGGACGCGTAATGGATCCTGAAGCACGATTTCTGCATCCCCCTGACCAAACCCTCCCACATTAGGATTGCTTGTTAATGGTTGATCGAGCTTGATCGATTCCCCTTCTGAAACAAGAAGTTCTGGCCCGGAAGGTATAATATCAATCACTTGGCGTCCATCCGATGCATCGACTATGGATATTTCATATCCCCCTTTTTCTTTACGTAGTATTTTTCTTACTATACCTGTTGACGTAGCATTATAGACCGTATTGTTACTCTTGCTACCATCAGGATAGATCTGTCCCCTTCCTCGGTTTCCCCCTACATATATGGGATATTTTAAGAAATGAACGTCTTTCTTCGTAGCAGGATCGGGGGAAAGAATGGGAAAGACGATTTCACTATATTTCTTACCGGGAACAGGGCCTATCACAAGAATATTTTTTTTATCGGGACGATAACTCTGAAAAGAAAGATTTCCTATCTTTTCTTTCAACTCAGGAGAAATACGGTCGGGCGGCGCTAATTCGAATCCCTCGGGCAAAATAAGAACAGCACCCACATTTAACCCTCCCTTTTTCCCATTACCAAGAACTTGTTTCAGTTGCATATCATAAGGAATTCGAAGAACTGCTTCAAATACAGTATCGGGAAGCACAGCTTGGGGAACTTCAATATCCACGGGCTTATTAGCTAAATGGCAATTGGCACATACAATTCGTCCGGTTGCTTCTCGTGGGTTTTCATAACCCTGCTGCGCAAAAATGGGATATGCATTTGAAATAGATGTCCGAGTTATTACGTATATCATGATCGATACAGAAATCGATCGAATCATCTGTTCCTTTACCCAAGAAAAAGTATTTCTATTTTCCATATCCAATCGCAGATCCCAGAATTTCTACAATAAATTAGATAGGTAGCTAAGCTAATCTAGTTCCCTATACACGAGTCTGTTGTCATTCTACTGCAACAGTTGTACTGGAATGATGAATACCTTGAGCAGGTAGAAATAGAAAAAATTTTGCTAAAATGGAAAAGGGCTTTCTTTCTAAAGGAAGAAAGATGCTAATTTGATTAATATCAGGAAATCGAATGAGTTTATGCTTCACTAATTGAATGATAAATGACTACAAGCGAAGGAGATAGACGGTTTAAAGAAAAAAAGATCCAAAATTTAAAACATGTATCTAGAATCACTGGAAAACTACAAACAAAAATAGTGAAAATTAGCTCATTAGGAGCCCATCCAAGATCGTTGTAGACCCAACGAATTAGTAGTTCCCAACCGCGGGTGGAGTGAAATCCAACAAAAAAATCAGTAACTAAAAGAATCAAAAAAGCTTTTATTGAGTCATTTAAGTTATAGAAGAATTCCTGAACCCAAGAATTCAAAATGACAAGTTCCTCTTTACCCAGAAAAAAAGAACCACTTAGAATAGCCAAACAGATTATATTTGTCGAGAAATGCAAAATGATATGGAGATGATCCTCATTATCTATTTTGACCAATTGTATTATTTCCTTGTGTATTCCTATAGGAGGTTTTTGTACATGTGTCTTCGGTTTCTCTTTTATCATTTCGTCCAAGAGAAAAAGTTCTTCTAATTCTATGAATCTTTCTAGAACCTTTTTCTCTTGAATATCAGTTAAGAGAGTTTCAGATTGCCTGGTATTCCACCAATTCTTAATCCAAAGTTCCAGACATTTGTTAAAAGGGAAAGAGACTCCCCAGGGCAAAAGTACGATAAATACAAGATATAGGAAAGAAGGCAATGCTTTCTTTTTTTTCATTTTTGATCTGTAAATTGAGTTGTTAATGAATCTGCTTCATTCGCTGACTCTATTTCATTCGCTGACTCTATTTCATTCGCTGACTCTATATGATATTTCTTTTTATTTGAAATTTGAAGCAAAAATTCTATAACAAGGTTTGAGACCTTGTATCTATTCCTCTTTTTTGTATACTAGTGGAATTTCATTGCATTGGGTTCTTTCTTAGATCTAGATGGAGTGGAATAGAGAAATAGAATAAAAAAAAAGCCCTTTCGGATGAAAATGGAAGAATATTATGCCATATATCTCACTTGGACAAAACAAATTAGAAGCAATTTTCTCTTATCCTCGTTTGTTCCTTTCTTTAGATAAATACTCAAAAATCTCCTTACAATAACGAATCCAATTCATTCAATTCATTTCAAAAAAATTAAATCGGTATTCAAAATACTTCAATTGGTACGCGCAAGAAATAGGCCAATTCGGCAGCTTTTTGTTCAATTTCTCGTGGAGTAAAAAACTTCTCATCAGTACGAGTCAAGGGAATGACCCCCTGGCCCCGGATTTCCATATAAAGGATACGACGAGGATAAAGACCCTCTTTAACCTGAATTCTAATTGATTGGATATCCCGCATAAGGAATCGAAGGAAGACGCGACGTTTTATTCCAGGGAATCCCCAACGAAAAATGCACACTATTCCCTCTTTTCTATCGAATCGGTCATAACCACTGCCTACATTCCACAAAATAGTGCACCACAAGTAGGAGCTAATGAATAGGCCCGCGATTCCGTAGAAAGACATCACGACCCCCTGTGGAAAAAAAAGAATTTGTTGAGATGGAAGTACAGATATCATATTCTTACCAAGATAACTGGAAGCCCCAACCAATAAAAATCCTAGTGAACCTAGAAAAAGAATACAGGCCCAGAAAAAATTACCTCTTTTTCGAGAACCTTTTAGAAGTTCTATCCATATGTGTTCTGATCGCCAATTCATATTAGATATACTAAATCCAGCAGCGGTCGATTGAAATTGAGAGAATAAGCTAAATGATTTTGACTTTACTTTTTTTGATTCTGAAATCGCCTTCAGTAACTAGTACTCCTGTGAAATAATTGGTTAGATACATTGACTTTCTATTCAAAAAATATCTGTTGATCCACTTAAAATAAAACTCGCTATACCCGGCTCCGCATATGCATGCATTTATGCTCGTAGCCTATATCCGCATCCATAGCCGTTTTTCATTTTTCATTTGTGTGTAGAAAGAGCCACATACCCTACCATATTATATTACTTACACTAAAAAATATCTGTATTATGATCCTGCGTGGAAATACATTGAGAAAATTCGGCCCCATTGGTTCTAGACAATCTTATTTTTCTGCACATAAAGAAATAAAGAAGCCATTGCAATTGCCGGAAATACTAAGCCTACTAAAGGCACGAAAATAGAAGGTAAGTTAAAATCCGTCATAGAATAGGTGTCTCAATTCAAATTTACTATTTCTATCTATTCGAAAAATATCTTAAGATTCTTATAATATAATTAAGTATATCTATTATAAGGAATATTGACTATTGTATTTTTTAGTTTGCAAAATAAAGATTTTTTATAGAATACTTTACTATAGAATACTATAAAAAAAAATGAATGGAATGGATAATAAGAAAATTGCAAAAAAGGAGATTAAAAAGATTTGATTTTTCTTTTCCCGTCCTCATGGCCTTTCTATCCTTCTAATCGAACTTGAAATTGGATTCAAAAGAAAGCGATTGTGAAAATGAAATACCTCTTTCAGAATACCCTTTTTAATTTTAAAAGGTCTCAGTACGACTTTTAGTCGAATGCGCCCATTTCGAATCCTAAATCAGTTTCGTCTACCTACTTCCACATGCAATACTTCTTCAACCACTCTCGGACCCCCACAAACGCAAGATGCGCGTCAGGTTTTGAAATAAGGATATCCCCCAACCCCAGTATACCGAAACTCGCTCTTATCCTATCCCACCGGTTGTAAGGATTCATACATAGGGCTTTTTAGTTGATTGATAGTGCCGTAAAGTTGAAGCTTTTTTAGACTTTTTTATTAAGCTGTAATTTTCTTCCTGCATACGTGCTCCTCTATCCTCTAGAAGCTCATACAATAATGCGCGGTAAAGGCGGAAAAATAGCATACTCAATCAAAATCAAAGGGCAAATTCTCTTACCTACTACAGATCTCATACTACCCCCTTAGACTTTTTAAGGCGATATACCACCCAAAGGGTATGAAAATGCCGGGTGGAGTTAGCTTTTCGACGAAAACCCGTCCCGTGCAGCGAAGTCCTGTTAGTAAGACCCCGCGCAAGACACAAGAATGGATTATAGAAGAATATTATTCCGAATACTCCTCCGGACGCGTATAGTAGCATTGCGATTCCTAATCTTTTTTCATTGATTCTTTCCCAATAAATAAAGACTTTTTCTGTAAATACTGCGTATTTGATTCCATTATCATATGATAATACTATATTTGTATTTATTTTCATATGATAATACTATATTTGTATTTATTTATTGTATTATACCTTTATATATTCTAAATATATAGAATAGAGGAATCTCGATTTGTCAAGTCTCATGATCGTATCAAGATCTATTTTTATTCGGCTCAATCTTTTTTTTAAGATTGAGCCGAGTTTAATTGCAATCAATTAGAAGAATAAAGAAGAATTACTGCATTTCGTAACTGCTTTTTTCTCTTTCTATTTCGCTTCTTTTTTATTTAGACCTTCTTTATATCTAGTTTTATCTACTTATCTAGTTTATCTACCGGCTCGAACTCGAATTTGATCGCCTTCCATATTTCACAAGCTGCGGCTAGTTCAGGACTCCATTTGCAAGCTTCTCGGATAATTTCATTACCTTCACGAGCAAGATCGCGCCCTTCGTTACGAGCTTGTACACAAGCTTCTAAAGCCACCCGATTAGCTACTGCACCAGGTGCATTTCCCCAAGGATGTCCTAAAGTTCCTCCACCAAATTGTAATACGGAATCATCTCCAAAGATTTCGGTCAGAGCTGGCATATGCCAAACATGAATACCCCCTGAAGCCACCGGTATAACACCTGGCATAGATACCCAGTCCTGAGTGAAAAAGATACCGCGAGCACGATCTTTTTCAATAAAATCATCGCGCAATAAATCAACAAAACCTAAAGTCATTTCGCGTTCCCCTTCTAACTTACCTACTACTGTACCGGCGTGGATATGATCTCCCCCAGACATACGCAATGCTTTAGCTAATACACGAAAATGCATACCATGATTTTTCTGTCTATCAATAACTGCATGCATTGCCCGGTGAATGTGAAGAAGTAGGCCATTGTCGCGGCAATAATGAGCCAAAGTAGTATTTGCGGTGAATCCCCCAGTTAAGTAGTCATGCATTACAATAGGAACCCCTAATTCCCTCGCAAATATAGCTCTCTTCATCATATCTTCGCATGTACCTGCAGTCGCATTCAAGTAATGCCCCTTGATTTCACCGGTTTCGGCCTGTGATTTATAAATTGCTTCGGCACAAAAGACAAAACGGTCCCTCCAGCGCATAAATGGTTGTGAGTTTACGTTTTCATCATCTTTGGTAAAATCAAGTCCACCGCGTAGACACTCATAACACGCTCTACCGTAATTTTTTGCGGATAATCCCAATTTTGGTTTAATAGTACATCCCAAGAAAGGACGGCCGTACTTGTTCAACTTATCCCTTTCAACTTGGATACCATGAGGCGGACCTTGGAAAGTTTTTGAATAAGCAGTGGGAATTCGCAGATCCTCCAGACGTAGAGCGCGTAGGGCTTTGAAACCAAATACGTTACCCACAATGGAAGTAAACATGTTAGTAACAGAACCCTCTTCAAATAGGTCTAATGGATAAGCTACATAAGCGATATATTGATTTTCCTCCCCAACAACGGGCTCAATGTGATAGCATCGCCCTTTGTAACGATCAAGACTGGTAAGTCCATCAGTCCAAACAGTTGTCCATGTACCAGTAGAAGATTCGGCAGCTACTGCAGCCCCTGCTTCTTCGGGCGGAACCCCGGGCTGAGGAGTTACTCGGAATGCTGCCAAGATATCAGTATCCTTGGTTTCATACTCCGGGGTGTAATAAGTCAATTTATAATCCTTAACACCAGCTTTAAATCCAACACTTGCTTTAGTTTCTGTTTGTGGTGACATAAGTCCCTCCCTACAACTCATGAATTAAGAATTCTCACAACGACAGGGTCTACTCGATATGGATTAGGCGTAAATGAAACCTTTGCAAAAATCTTTTAAAACAAAAAGGGTATTCAATTAATATCAACTCATTAAAGAAAATGGAGGGCATGCTTAAGTTAATGAATATGTTTCATTCATATATAAGGCGTACACCCTGTGTATGTTCTATCCTATAGGAATTCTACTATAGGAATTCGATAGGAATTGAGTTGTTGTTATGGTAAGTTAACATGGTTCGTTATTAAACCATGGATTTGATTCACCAAATCCATCATTATTGTATACTCTTTGATAGATATAGCGCAACCCAAATCAATCCCTAATCCTTATTTTACAAGTTCTTAATAGGCCCCTTTCTTATTTTGAATGTAAATACCTAAATACTAAGAAAATTCTCTGTTGACAGCAATCTATGCTTCACAGTAGTATATATTTTGTATATCGAAGTCCTAGATAGGAAAGTAGAGTAGGGACAGATCCTCCACAAAAGGCGAAATGTATATGAAAAAAAAGATTGATTGAACTTTCCAACGGACTCATTCCATGAGTAAACGATTGAATGGGATTCGCTTGGGCAACGAAATCAAGTCCTCGTCCCCCTTTCTCTTTTATTGAATTAACTAATTCATTTCCTTTTGACTTTTGGATTTTTGGCTATTTTTTTGGATTTGATTTGGCATTATTCAACAAGAAAAAATTCGACAAATTCCTTTTTTTTTTGAAAATTATGTGATAATTATGAGAACCAATCCTACTACTTCTCGTCCCGGGGTTTCCACAATTGAAGAAAAAAGCACAGGGCGTATCGATCAAATTATTGGACCCGTGCTGGATATCACTTTTCCCCCGGGCAAGTTACCTTATATTTATAACGCTTTGGTAGTCAAGAATAGAGACACTGCCGGTAAGCAAATTAATGTGACTTGTGAGGTACAACAATTATTAGGAAATAATCGAGTTAGAGCTGTAGCTATGAGTGCTACAGAGGGGTTGATGAGAGGATTGGAAGTGATTGACACGGGAGCTCCTCTCAGTGTTCCAGTCGGTGGAGCTACTCTCGGACGAATTTTCAACGTTCTTGGGGAACCTATTGACAATTTGGGTCCTGTAGATATTAATGCAACATTCCCTATTCATAGATCTGCGCCTGCCTTTATCGAGCTAGATACGAAATTATCCATCTTTGAAACAGGTATTAAGGTGGTCGATCTTTTAGCTCCTTATCGACGTGGAGGAAAAATAGGACTATTTGGGGGGGCTGGAGTAGGTAAAACAGTACTCATCATGGAATTAATCAACAACATTGCTAAAGCTCATGGAGGCGTATCCGTATTTGGCGGAGTAGGGGAACGGACTCGTGAAGGAAATGATCTTTATATGGAAATGAAGGAATCCGGAGTAATTAATGAAAAAAATTTTAAGGAATCAAAGGTAGCTCTAGTCTATGGTCAAATGAATGAACCGCCGGGAGCTCGTATGAGAGTTGGTTTAACTGCCCTAACTATGGCAGAATATTTCCGAGATGTTAATAAGCAAGACGTGCTTCTATTCATCGATAATATCTTTCGTTTTGTTCAAGCAGGATCGGAGGTATCCGCCTTATTAGGGAGAATGCCCTCCGCAGTGGGTTATCAACCTACTCTTAGTACAGAAATGGGTTCTTTGCAAGAAAGAATTGCTTCTACAAAAAAGGGATCCATAACTTCGATCCAAGCAGTTTATGTACCTGCGGACGATTTGACCGACCCTGCTCCTGCCACAACATTTGCACATTTGGATGCTACTACCGTACTTTCCAGAGGATTAGCTTCCAAGGGTATTTATCCAGCAGTAGATCCTTTAGATTCAACCTCAACTATGTTACAGCCTCGGATCGTTGGCAACGAACATTATGAAACTGCGCAAAGAGTTAAGGAAACTTTACAACGTTACAAAGAACTTCAGGACATTATCGCAATTCTTGGGTTGGATGAATTATCAGAGGAGGATCGTTTAACTGTAGCAAGAGCACGAAAAATTGAACGTTTCTTATCACAACCGTTCTTTGTGGCAGAAGTTTTTACCGGTTCTGCAGGAAAGTATGTTGGTCTTGCAGAAACAATTAGGGGATTTCAACTAATCCTTTCCGGAGAATTAGACGGCCTACCCGAACAAGCTTTTTATTTGGTGGGTAACATCGATGAAGCTAGCACGAAAGCTATAAACTTAGAAGAGGAGAACAAATTGAAGAAATGAAATTAAATCTTTATGTACTAACTCCTAAGCGAATTATTTGGGATTGTGAAGTGAAAGAAATCATTTTATCTACTAATAGTGGCCAAATTGGCGTATTACCAAACCACGCCCCCATTAACACAGCTGTAGATATGGGTCCTTTGAGAATACGCCTCCTCAACGACCAATGGTTAACGGCGGTTCTGTGGAGCGGTTTTGCGAGAATAGTTAATAATGAAATCATCATTTTAGGAAATGATGCGGAACTGGGTAGTGACATTGATCCGGAAGAAGCTCAACAGGCACTTGAAATAGCCGAAGCTAACTTGAGTAGAGCTGAGGGTACGAAAGAGTTGGTTGAAGCGAAGCTAGCTCTCAGACGAGCTAGGATACGAGTCGAGGCTATCAATTGGATTCCCCCATCCAATTGAATACAATCCAATGGTTTAGTTGATACAAAGAAAAAGGGAAGAGGGGTAGAAAAAGTTATTAGATAGCGAAGCGAAGTAAGTCCAATGCTATCTAGTAATTTTTCTACCTACCTACCTACTATTGGATTTGAACCAATGACTCCCGCCGTATGAAAGCAATACTCTAACCACTGAGTTAAGTAGGCAATTTATCACCACAAAGGAAGACCCATTACTTCGATCGATTATAGATCGAATCCTTTTTATAAGCAATACTGCTCCGTTATTGGTATGTTATATAGTAAACAGATCAAAGGGATATCCTCTGGCATTAGAGAATATTCATCTTGACAAGAAATTATCTATATGTTAAGATATCTCTGACAAGGGCTATAGCTCAGTTCGGTAGAGCAACTCGCTTACACGTGCGCCAATGCTTTTCAAGGGAGCTTATTATGCAATGAACATAATTGATCTTATTGCAAAATCAATGTCTTACTTCATGGATTCGAGAGAATAGGAGAACAGTAGCCTGACAAACAGTCGGTTCAGTCCGATTCAGGTGCCAATTCAGGTGCCTAATCAAATAGAACCCTTATTGATTTGCTAGTTGATAAGGTAAATATCCAGCCCACTAAATGCTAGGCGTAATGAGGATAAGGGCCTCCAAAAAACTTCTTTTCGTTCTATGAACTTTAAGGTGTATGAAGTCTCATAGTCAACTCTTGCAGCGGAACGATAGAGACTCCATTTCACTTAGGTTGATTTAATTTAGGCCGGAGGCAGACCTAAGTCAAGGTAATCCTCCTTTGAAACACTTTGGTATTGCTCCTAGATAGATCATAATACAAATAATCAATCAGAGCACAGGGAGCCATCTCATTATCTTTCCGTAAAGAAAAACTATGGTGGACTAACTGATCTTTACATCAGTTGATGAAAGAGCCCAATGCAAAAAAATGCATGTTGGGTCTTTGAAACAGTTCGAATCATTTCGATAATAATCCGTTTGATCTGTTTTACCGAGAAGGTCTACGGTTCGAATCCGTATAGCCCTAATATGTCCTTTTTTTAGATTTTAGGATAGAGATCCTATGTTTCC